AATGATTTGTGAATGACGAATCACAAAATTCTATGGAATCCGCAAAGATACGTTAGATACCATTTCTAATTCTCATTATCAATATGTTGACAATTTCAAAAAACTGTTCATACTATGTTCGTAGTATGATGTAGGTCGCGTAGGTATGCCCCCATCGTCTAGTGGTTCAGGACATCTCTCTTTCAAGGAGGCAGCGGGGATTCGACTTCCCCTGGGGGTAGGGTACTAAGAAGTTGATTGTGGATTATGATTATAAATAAGCCTAAGGGTTTTTTCTGGGTCGATGCCCGAGTGGTTAATGGGGGCGGACTGTAAATTCGTTGGCAATTTGTCTACGCTGGTTCAAATCCGGCTCGACCCAACAATTCGTCATCATGCATGAGATAATAGAATCCGTTTGTCTTTTATAAATGTACCTGATCCAGAGGAATCCAAAAAAGAGTTACATTTTTTCGTTATCTCCCTTTATTTTTATTTGTTTACACAAATTCGAAAATTTTGGTCTTGGTACTAATCTATATTCATATCTCGATTTTTAAGTATTGTATTAAGTATAAGAAAAAAATTAACAAAAAAATTCTTTAAAATTACCAGTAACGAAAGGATTACCAATCAATTAATCTCTGCCGCTCTCATTAACTTAAAAGTTCATTTACGTGGATATGTGGATATACATATTCGTGTTTCTTTTTTTTTTGACAACACAGTGATTCTCATGAAATAGTTAAAGTGAAATCATAAGAATATTTCATTTATGTTGTATTTATTATTGGGATTGTAGTTCAACTGGTTAGAGCACCGCCCTGTCAAGGCGGAAGCTGCGGGTTCGAGCCCCGTCAGTCCCGACGAAGCCAATAAAGCATTTCCAGTTTCTGTGGGCGGAAGGGACGAACTCGTTTCCAACGGGAAATATTTATTGGATAATAAAAACAAATAAATATGGAAAATTCTTTCAACTAATACCGATTGATGGTAGGGAGTCGTATGTGGATTAGGAATAGTAACGGAGTTTTATTTTTTCGATTGGGTCGCCCGACCCTTTAATTATAAATAAATTTGATATGTGTTCGCATGAAACATATCAAATTTATTTTCTTATCCGATATGAAAAATCGATTGGAGAGTTGAGTTAAGATATTGTTATTCATGATATTGATCCGATTCAATATTATAGAGATGTAATTTTTATTCCATTGAATTTATTATGACCGAAAGGTTTCTCATCTCTATGGGATTCAATCCCGAGTTATTTATTGAAAAGTAAAAAAATACTATGAAATTATGGAAGTAAACATTCTTGCATTTATTGCTACTATACTGTTCATTTTAGTTCCTACTGCTTTTTTACTTATCCTTTATGTAAAAACGGCTAGTCAAAATGATTTTTCAAAATGATGAATTTGAATCAAACTTGACTTCTTAGTTATTAACTCAGGTGAACTCGAATCCGTGATATTTTATGATACTCGACAGTATGATAGAAAGAAATATATGAATTCTTCTTTCTACCATACTATAACTTACTTGTAATGTAATTCGAATGTATAAAGTTCTACTGTATGTAGTATAATATATATTATATATAATAAAGATATATAAAGATACAAGTTGAAATAATTGAAAGCAAATTATGACTCACATGACTCTAATTCCGAAATTCCTAGAGGTATTATTCTTTTTCCAAAACAAAAAATGATATCAAATTATTAAGAAGGACTTGATTGGGCTGTTGACAAACGATTCAAGGATTTGCTTTTTACAATTTATTTAGAGAGGAGGCAGGGGGCCACTGTTAACTCTCGAATCATGTAATATGAAATGGATCGATATAAAAAAAACATAGTATTTAGTTGTCCACCCACCATATTTTATTAATACCAATACCAAAACAGATCTTTGAAACAAAAAAAGGTACAAAAATCAAAAGAAAGAGGGTCTTTATTCATTATCGAGTTTAAGAGTCGAGCCGGTTCATCGAAATAGAAAAAAAAAAAAGATGAACATTGAAATATTGGTTTAATTGAAAAGGTGTATTATTAATCTAATACATTTAATTGAATACATTATTCTACTTGAATCAAAATCAGAATCGAATGGAATTTTTAAATAACGATAGTTTTATTTAATTCATACAAAAAATTGATACAGTTTGATTCCCCAACTCAATTACGAGTACCTTTTCCCTTTAGAGTCCATTTCTTCCCCATACTACAAGTGAAAGGGAAAATGTAAAGACTACCATTAAAGCGGCCCAAGCGATACTTACTATATCCATGTGAATTATGTCTCCTATTTTATTTCGAGTTTATTTCAGTATTGTTGACTAATATTACATTAATATAAAATGTAATATATATATAATAGTGTAATCAATAGAACAGAGTCAAAGGAGGGTACTGATATATTAGAATAATTCGCCATTGTTATCTGTTTCTGCTGATGAACAATTTGTTGATCAGGCGACACCCGGATTTGAACTGGGGAAAGGGGATTTGCAGTCCCGCGCCTTACCACTCGGCCATGCCGCCAAAATGATACAATACAAATTTGTATTGTATCTTGAATCCCCCTTATGACACAAAATGACCCAAGAAAATGTTACTTGATATATTCCTAATTTAGGAATATATGTAAACCTAAAAATTATTTTATGGTAATCGGATATCTTATCTACATATAAAAATGAATATAATATCGATATTCTAAAAAAATTATTGTGCTTTCATTTTTCGTTGAATAGAGAATCAAAATTTTGATAGAACGTTACTGGGGCTGAAAAAACCGTCCATAAAAATAAACACGGAGAGAGATGTATAGATATTATCGACACCTATATCTATATATGGACTTCAATTCTATTCGAATTTTTTAGAATTTTTAAAAAATGCCTAAACTAAAAAACTAAGTCTATATTGTTTCTGATTCTCTTTAAAACAGATCGAATCCTGTTTTACCAATAATCTAATCATTAAGTCTACGTGGCACAGAATTACGTTTCTAGGAATTTTTTATCAATTTTAGCAGGTTCCAATTTAATTTTAGTCCAAAATTCTCTTTATTTTATTATTCTGTTCATACGTATTTCATACATGCCCATTTCATGGGGTTGGTTGAGTAAAATTTCATGTGATTCTGTAAACAGAATAAAAATTCCACCGTTGCTAGATCGAGTCTTATATGACTCGATCTAGCAATGAGATATAATGGAATGGGATTTTTTCAATAAAATACATGGGAAATTAAAAATGCTCTGGGATGGAAATGAGGGAATGTCTACAATACCGGGGTTGAATCAGATACAATTTGAAGGCTTTTGTAGGTTCATTGATCAGGGCTTGATGGAAAAACTTGATAAGTTTCCCAAAATTGAAGATGCGGATCAAGAAATTGAATTTCAATTATTTGTGGAAACATATCAATTAGTAGAACCGTTGATAAAAGAGAGGGATGCTGTGTATGAATCACTCACATATTCTTCTGAATTATATGTATATTCAGGATTAATTTGGAAAACCAGTAGGGATATAAAAGAACAAACCATTTTTATTGGAAACATTCCTCTAATGAATTCTCTGGGAAATTCTATAGTAAATGGAATATACAGAATTGTGATCAATCAAATATTGCAAAGCCCAGGTATTTATTATCGGTCAGAGTTAGACCATAACGGGATTTCGGCCTATACCGCTACTATAATATCAGATTGGGGAGGAAGATCAGAATTAGAGATTGATAAAAAGGAAAGGATATGGGCTCGTGTGAGTAGGAAACAAAAAATATCTATTCTAGTTCTATCATCAGCTATGGGTTCGCATCTAAGACAAATTCTAGAAAATGTTTGCTACCCCGAAATTTTCTTGTCTTTTTTAAATTTAAATGAAAAGGAGAAAAAAAGAATTGGGTCAAAAGAAAGTGCCATTTTGGAGTTTTATCAACAATTTTTTTGTATAAGTGGGGATCCAGTATTTTCTGAATCCTTATGTAAAGAATTACAACAGAAATTCTTTCAACAAAAGTGTGAATTAGGAAGTATTGGTCGACGAAATATGAATCAGAGACTGAAACTTGATATACCTCAAAACAATTTCTTTTTATTACCACGAGATATATTGGCAGCGGCGGATCATTTGATTAGGATGAAACTTGGAATGAGTACACTTGACAATATGAATCATCTGAAAAATAAACGTATTCGTTCTGTAGCGGATCTCTTACAAGATCAATTAGGATTGGCGCTGGTTCGTTTAGAAAATTTTGTTCAAGGGACTATATGTAGATCAATTAGGTATAAATGGACACCGACCCCTCAGAATTTGGTAACCTCAACTCCATTAACAATCACTTATGAATCTTTTTTCGGTTTACACCCATTATCTCAAGTTTTGGATCGAACTAATCCATTGACACAAATAGTTCATGGGAGAAAATCAAGCCATTTGGGCCCTGGGGGGTTGACAGAACGAACTGCTAGTTTTCCAATACGAGATATTCATCCTAGTCACTATGGACGTATTTGCCCAATTGACACTTCTGAAGGAATAAATGTTGGTCTTATTGGATCGTTAGCCATTTATTCGAGGATTGGTCGTTGGGGATCTCTAGAAAGCCTATTTTATGTTTATGAAATTTCTGAAAAAAAAATACGGATGATTTATTTATCATCAAGTATGGATGAATACTATATGGTAACGGCGGTAAATTCTTTGGTATTGAATCGAAGTATTCAGGAAGAACAGGTTGTTCCGGCTCGATACCGTCAAGAATTCCTAACTATTGCATGGGAACAGGTTCATCTTCGAAGTATTTTTCCTTTCCAATATTTTTCTATTGGAGCTTCTCTTATTCCTTTTATCGAGCATAATGATGCAAATCGGACTTTAATGAGTTCTAATATGCAACGACAGGCGGTTCCGCTTTCGAGGTCCGAGAGGTGCATTGTTGGAACTGGGTTGGAACGGCAAGCGGCTCTAGATTCGGGTGTTACCGTTATAGCAGAACGGGGGGGGAAGATCATTTATACCGATACTGATAAGATCCTTTTATCAGACAGTGTAGAGACTTTCAGCATTTCATTAGTTATGTATCAACGTTCCAACAAAAATACTTGTATGTTTCAAAAACCAAAAGTTTGGAAGGATAAATGTATTAAAAGAGGACATATTTTGGCTGACAGCACTGCAACGGTTGGTGGTGAACTTGCTTTGGGTAAAAACGTATTAGTAGCTTATATGTCATGGGATGGTTATAATTTTGAAGATGCAGTACTCATTAGCGAGCGTTTAGTATATGAAGATATTTATACGTCTTTTCACATACAGAAATATGAAATTAAAACTCATGTGACAAGACAAGGTCCCGAAAAGATCACTACTAAAATACCGCATTTAGAATCTCATTTACTTCGAAATTTAGACAAAAAAGGAATTGTGATGCTGGGATCTTGGGTAGAGGCGGGCGATATTTTAGTAGGTAAATTAACGCCTCAAGTGGCGAAAGAATTGTTGTATGCCCCAGAAGATAAATTATTACGCACTATACTTGGCATTCAAGTTTCCACTTCAAAAGAAACTTGTCTAAAACTACCTACAGGTGGTAGAGGTCGAGTTATTGATGTGAGATGGGGTTGGAGAAAGAGAGGTTCTAATTATAATCCAGAAACAATTTGTGTATATATTTTACAGAAACGCGAAATCAAAGTCGGCGATAAAGTGGCCGGAAGGCATGGAAATAAAGGTATCATTTCAAAAATTTTACCGAGACAAGATATGCCTTATTTGCAAGATGGAAGACCTGTTGATATGGTCTTCAACCCGTTAGGGGTACCTTCACGAATGAATGTAGGACAGATATTTGAATGCTCACTCGGGTTAGCAGGAAGTCTGCTAGACAGACATTATCGCATAGGAGCTTTTGATGAGAGATATGAACAAGATGCTTCGAGAAAACTTGTGTTTTCTGAATTATATGAAGCCAGTAGGCAAAGGGTAAATCCATGGGTATTTGAACCCGAGTATCCGGGAAAAAGTAAAATATTTGATGGAAGAACAGGGGATTCTTTTGAACAACCTGTTCTCATAGGAAATCCTTATATTTTAAAATTAATTCATCAAGTTGATGATAAAATACATGTACGTTCCAGCGGACATTACGCACTTGTTACACAACAACCCCTTAGAGGAAGGGCTAAGCGGGGGGGACAACGGGTAGGAGAAATGGAGGTTTGGGCTCTAGAAGGATTGGGGGTTGCTCATATTTTACAAGAGATGCTTACTTATAAATCGGATCATATTAGAGCTCGGCAGGAGGCACTTGGTACTACCATCGTTGGAAGAACAATATCGAATCCTGAGGATGCTCCAGAATCTTTTCGATTACTCGTTCGAGAACTACGATCCTTAGCTCTTGAACTGAATCATTTCCTTGTATCTGAAAAGAACTTCCGGATTACTAGGAAGGAAGTTTAATCGAATCGGAATGCATTTTTATTTTTCTTCTATGATCGATCGTTATAAACATCAACAACTCCGAGTTGGCTCGGTTTCTCCTCAACAAATAAGCGCTTGGGCTAATAAAATATTATCGAACGGAGAAAGAGTTGGAGAGGTGACAAAACCCCATACTTTTCATTATAAAACTAATAAACCGGAAAAAGATGGATTATTTTGTGAAAGAATCTTTGGGCCTATAAAAAGCGGAATTTGTGCTTGTGGAAATTTTCGAATAATCGAAGATGAAAAAGAAAACCAAAAATGTTGTCAAAAATGTGGAGTCGAATTTGTGGATTCTAGAACACGACGATATAAAATGGGCTACATCAAACTGGCTTGCCCAGTAACTCATGTGTGGTATTTGAAACGTCTTCCTAGTTATATTGCGAATATTTTAGATAAACCTATTAAAGAATTAGAAGGTTTAGTATACTGCGATGTGTGATTTGATCGAAATCTAGATTTTACAGATTCGAAATTATAAACTGTCATCCCACTCAATCCACTTGGGATGCCCCAATTCTGACATGCTTTTGGGGGGGAAATAATATAAAGCTCAAAATTTTGGAGTATTCAATACTCCAAAAAAGGGGATTGATCTATGGTTGATTCCGTAACAAATCCAAATAAATAGGAATCTCCAGTTGTACTTCGTTAAAACAAAACTTCTTTTTTTTTTAGATTAAAGTAAAATTCCACAATCAAAATGATGTTTCTTTTTTGTTTGAGTAAGCAAATTTTTCATGGTTATAAGAGCCTATCTATCGCGTAGAGGCTTGAAGGACATAGTAGCATAATCGTCGAAGTAAAAAAAATATTGGAACCTAAAAGATCGAATAGAACGATATATAAACAAGTAAATCCGTTTTGAATTCGAAGACACTCCTTTAATTAAAGCGGATTCATGATTCGAAGGGAAGTAGAATACTCAATAATTTCAAAATTTTATTTATGTCGTACTTTTGAATAAAGAATTCATAAAATATAAGAAAGTAAATGAAAAATGAATTAACGAAATGGTTTTTAAACTTGAGTAAGAAGTATATTTTTAAGGTTTTTTTTGAAAGCGAGAATCACTTTATTTGGTATAACTACTTGAGCCGGATGAGAGGAAACTTTCACGTCCGGTTTTGAGGGGGGGGAGATCTTATAGTATCCTATCCCAATTTTTCTTTTGCTAGGTCTATAATGAAAAAACCGACTTTCTTACGATTACGCGGTTCATTCGAATATGAAATTCAATCTTGGAAATATAGCATCCCCTTTTTTTTTACTACCCAAGGCTTCGATACATTTCGAAATCGCGAAATCTCTACTGGAGCAAGGGCCATCCGAGAACAATTAGCCGATCTGGATTTGCGAATTATTATAGATTATTCATTTTTTGAATGGAAAGAATTAGGGAAAGAGGGGTCCACAGGTAATGAATGGGAAGATCGAAAGGTTGGAAGAAGAAAGGATTTTTTGGTTAGACGCATGGAATTAGCTAAATATTTTATTCGAACGAATATCGAACCAGAATGGATGATTTTGTGTCTATTACCAGTTCTTCCCCCCGAACTAAGACCGATCATTCAAATAGATGGAGGTAAACTAATGAGTTCGGATATTAATGAACTATATAGAAGAGTTATCTATCGGAACAATACTCTTAATGACCTATTAATAGCAAGTAGGTCTACTCCGGGGGAATTAGTAATGTGTCAGGAGAAGTTAATACAAGAAGCCGTGGATACACTTCTTGATAATGGAATTCGTGGACAACCAATGAGGGATGGTCATAATAAAATTTATAAGTCGTTTTCTGGTGTAATTGAAGGAAAAGAGGGAAGATTTCGTGAAACTTTACTTGGCAAACGAGTCGATTATTCAGGACGTTCCGTTATTATCGTAGGTCCATCACTTTCATTACATCAATGTGGATTACCTCGCGAAATAGCAATCGAGCTTTTCCAGATATTTGTAATTCGCGGTCTAATTAAACAACATCTTGCTTCGAACATAGGAGTTGCGAAGAGTAAAATTCGGGACAAAGAACCCATTGTATGGGAAATACTTCAGGAAGTTATGCAAGGGCATCCTGTATTGCTGAATAGAGCACCTACTCTGCATAGATTAGGCATACAAGCATTCCAACCCATTTTAGTGGAAGGACGCGCTATTTGTTTACACCCATTAGTTTGTAAGGGATTCAATGCAGATTTTGATGGAGATCAAATGGCTGTTCATGCGCCTTTATCTTTGGAGTCTCAAGCGGAGGCTCGTTTCCTTATGTTTTCTCATAGGAATCTCTTGTCTCCAGCTATTGGTGATCCCATTTCTGTTCCAACTCAAGATATGCTTATTGGACTCTATTTATTAACGATCAGAAATAACCGAACTATTTGTTCAAATCGGTATAACCCGTGGAATTTCACAAATTATAACTCTAAAAATGAAAGAGTTGATAATAAAAATCATGATACTAAATATATTAAAAAATACTCCTTTTATAATTCTTATGATGCAATTGGAACTTCTCGGCAGAAAATAATCAATTTAGATATAGATAATCTTTTGTGGCTTCGGTGGCGACTAGATCAACACTTTATTGCTTCAAGAGAAGCTCCTATCGAAGTTCATTATGAATCCTTGGGTACTTATCATGAAATTTACCAATACTATCTAAAAGTAAAAAGTGTAAAAAAAGAAATTCGTTGTATATACATTCGAACTACTATTGGTCATATTTCCCTTTATAGAGAAATCGAAGAGGCCATACAAGGATTTTCTCGGGCCTGCTCATAGGGTACCTAATCATATGTTACTTAATCTAAGCAATTTGATAAATAAATACCGATGAAAGTTCATGTCTCAATGGTTCTAGTATCATAGTTCCTCCCCTTCCACGTGAATCACAATCGATCGATAAAAGGAAGTTTTTGAATCACCGACTTAAACCCATTGTTGAATCCTACTAACGAAGCAGAATATAGAGGTACTTATGGCAGAAGGGGTCAATTTGGTCTTTCACAATAAAATAATAGATGGAACTGCCATGAAACGACTTATTAAAGGATTACTGGATCACTTCGGAATGGCATATACATCACACATCTTGGATCAAGTAAAAACTATGGGTTTTCAGCAAGCCACTGCTACATCTATTTCATTAGGAATTGATGATCTTTTAACAGTTCCCACGAAAGGATGGCTAATCCAAGATGCTGAAAAACAAAGTTTCATTTTGGAAAAAAACTATCATGTTGGGAGTATACACGTGGTAGAAAAATTACGTCAATCTATTGAGATATGGTCTATTACAAGTGAATATTTGCGACAAGAAATGAATCCCAATTTTCGGATGACTGATCCCCTTAATCCCGTCCATTTAATGTCTTTTTCGGGAGCTAGAGGAAATGCATCTCAGGTACATCAATTAGTGGGTATGAGAGGATTAATGTCGGATCCCCAAGGACAAATGATTGATTTACCCATTCAAAGCAATTTATGCGAAGGCCTTTCGTTAACAGAATATATTATTTCTTGCTACGGAGCTCGCAAAGGAGTTGTCGATACTGCTGTACGAACATCCGATGCTGGATATCTCACACGCAGACTTGTTGAAGTAGTTCAACACATTGTTGTACGTAGAACGGATTGCGGAACTATACAAAGTATTTCTGTGAGTCCTCGAAAAGGGATGCTGTTGGAAATAATTTTTAGCCAAACATTAATTGGTCGTGTATTAGCAGATGATATATATACGGGTTCTCGATGTATTGCCGCCCGTAATCACGATATTGGAATTGGGCTTGCCAATCGATTAAGAAACTTTCGAGGACAACCAATATTTATTCGAACCCCCTTTACGTGTAGAGGTACATCTTGGATCTGTCGATTATGTTATGGTCGGAGTCCTACTCATGGTGACCTCGTCGAATTAGGAGAAGCTGTAGGTATTATTGCGGGTCAATCTATTGGAGAGCCGGGTACTCAACTGACATTAAGAACTTTTCATACCGGTGGAGTATTCACAGGGGGGACTGCAGGACATGTACGGGCCCCCTCTAATGGAAAAATAAAATTCAATGAGTATTTGGTTCATCCCACACGTACACGTCACGGACACCCTGCTTTTCTATGTTATATCGATTTGTATGTAATTATTGAGAGTGCCGATTTTATACATAACGTGAAGGTTCCACCAAAAAGTTTTCTTTTAGTTAAAAATGATCAATATGTAAAATCGGAACAGGCGATTGCGGAGATTCATTCGGGAATATCCACTTTGAATTTAAAAGAAAGGGTTCAAAAACATATTTCTTCTGACTTAGAGGGAGAAATGCATTGGAGTACCGATGTGTACCATGCACCTGAATTTACATATAGTAATGTTCATCTCTTACCAAAAACAAGTAATTTATGGATATTATCTGGAGGTCCGTGCCGATCCACCGTAGCCCCCCTTTTGCTCCACAAGGATCAAGATCAAATGAAGGTTTATTCTCGTTCTGTCGAACGAAAGTTTTTTTATAACCTATCAGTGACTAATGATCACGTGAGACACAAATTCTTTAGTTTTAATTTTTCTGGTAAAAAAGAAGAGAGCATTCCTTATTATTCAGAACTTAATCGAATCATATACACAGATCGTTATAATCTCCTATATACATTCATTCTCGCCAAAAATTCTGATCTATTGGCAAAGAGGCGTAAAAACAGATTTTGCATCCCATTTCAATCAATTTCCGAACGAGAAAAAGAACTAATATCCCATTCGGGTATAGTGATTGAACTATCCATAAATGTTTTTTTCCGTAGAAACAAAATTATTGCATATTTCGACGATCCTAGATACAAAAGAAATAATTCGGGAATTAATAAATATGAGACTATTATAGAGTCTCACGTTACAAAAAAGGATTTGGTTGAGTATCGAGGAGTGAAAAAAATTAGTATTAGTAAAGGAAAAAAAAAAAAAGAGAAACTATTTTTCATTCCAGAGGAAGTGCATATCTTACCTCGATCTTCTTCCATAATGGTACGAAACAGTAGTATCATTGGAATAGGTACACGAATTACTTTAAATATAAGAAGCAGTGCATGTGGATTGGTACGAGTGGAGATTCAAAAAAAAAAAATTGAATTAACAATTTTTTCTGGCAATATATATTTTACTGGAAAAACCAATACTGTACAAATTGATAAGATATTCCGCCACAGTGACATCTTGATATCACCAAGACCTGGAAAAAAAAATTCCAAGGAATTCAAAAAAAAACGTCAAAATTGGGTTTATGCCCAACGGATTACATTTACCCAGAAAAAGTATTTTGTTTTGGTTCGACCTGTAGTCATATCTGAAACAGCGGGGGATATAAGTTTAACAACACTCTTCCCGCAAGATGGGTTACAGGAAGCGGATAATGTTCAACTTCAAGTTGTCAATTCTATCTTGGGTAAACCCATCATTTTGGGAGGATTTTATGGCATAAGTATTCAATTATTTCGGACGTGTTTAGTATTGAATTGGAACCAAGACAAAAAAGAATTTTCGATAGAACAGGCCTATACTTCCCTTGTTGAAGTCAGAGCAAAGGGTTTAATGCGCAATTTTCTAAGAATTGACTTAGTTAAATCGCCTATTTCGTATACCGGAAAAAGAAATGATCCGTCAGGTTCAAGATTTATTTCTGATAATAGATCAGATCGCATCAATATCAATCCCTTTTATTACAAGACAAGAAAGATTCCAGAATCGCTTAGCCAAAATCAAGGAACTATTCGTACGTTTTCATTATTGAATAGAAATAATGAATATAAACCTTTGATAATTTTGTCATCATCGGATTGTTCTCGAACAGGTTTCTTCAACGGTGTAAAATATCACAATAAAAAAAAATCCATTAAAAGGAATTCCAGAATTGATTCGTTGGGACCTGTAGGAATAGCCCTTCCAATTGTTAATTTGGATTTTTTTTACTATTTCATAACTCATAATCAGATCTTGGTAACTCACTATTTGCAACTTGACAATTTAAAAAATATTTTTGAAGTGCTTACATTTTATTTCATAGGTGAAAATGGAATAATTTATAAGAATATCGGTATATGCAGTAACAGAATTTGGAATCTATTCCATTTAAATTGGTATTTTCTCCACTATAATTATTATTGTGAGGAGACATACACAATAATGAATATTGGGCAGTTTATTTGTGACAATGTATGTATAACCAAAAATGTACTACACAAAAAATCCGGCCAAGTCTTAATTGTTCAAATTAGTTCTGTAGTAATAAGAGCAGCTCAGCCTTATTTAGCCACTCCCGGCGCAACTGTTCATGGCCATTATGGGGAAATCTTTTACGAAGGAGATACATTAGTTACATTTATATATGAAAAATCAAAATCTGGTGATATAACACAGGGTCTTCAAAAGGTGGAACAGGTCTTAGAAGTGCGTTCGGTTGATTCAATATCAATGAATCTGGAAAGGCGGGTTAGGGGTTGGAACGAACGTATAACAAGAATTCTTGGCATTCCTTGGGGTTTCTTGATTGGTGCTGAGCTAACTAGAGTACAAAGTCGTATTTCTTTGGTTCATAAGATCCAAGAAATTTATCGATCTCAGGGGGTTCAAATTCATAATAAACATATAGAGATGATTGTCCATCAAATAACATCAAAAGTGGTGGTATCCGAAGATGGAATGTCTAATGTTTTTTTACCTGGAGAGTTGATTGGATTGTTACGAGCGAAGCGAACGGGGCGTGCTTTTGAAGAAGCCATTTGTTATCAAGTTAGATTATTGGGAATAACGAGAACAGCTTTGAACACTCAAAGTTTTATATCCGAAGCGAGTTTTCAAGAAACCGCTCGAGTTTTAGCAAAAGCCTCTCTCCGGGGTCGTATCGATTGGTTGAAAGGGTTGAAAGAAAATGTTGTTCTGGGGAGTATGATACCCGCTGGGACTGGATTCATAGGATTTGCGCACCGTTCCAGGCAAGATAACAACATTCCTTTAGAACCCTCAAAAACAAAAAAAACAAATCTATTAGGGGGAGAAATAGGAGATTTTTTGTTCTACCACAGAATATTTTTGGATTCTTCCATTTTAAACGATTCTCAGAAGATATATCAGAACAAATTTTAGGATTTAAGGATTCTTAAAATAATAATAGAAACGAATTAACCAACAGTTAATTTTTGGTAGAAGATAAGGTTCCGTCGGAACAATTTTTTTCCAGTCCTTCCTCTTATTTTTTCAAAAAAAAAACAAAAAAAAAAAAAGAGGAAGTGTGAGGAGAAATGACAAAAAGGTATTGGAACATCAATTTGGAAGAGATGATGGAGTCAGGAGTTCATTTTGGTCATGGTACAAGAAAATGGAATCCTAGAATGGCACCTTATATCTCTGGAAAGCGCAACGGTATTCATATCCCAAATCTTACTATAACTGCTCGGTTTTTATCAAAAGCTTGTGATTTGGTTTTTGATGCAGCAAGTAGAGAAAAACAATTTTTAATTGTTGGTACAAAGAATAAAGTAGCTAATTCAGTAGCATGGGCTGCAATACGAGCTCAGTGTCATTATGTTAATAAAAAATGGCTCGGTGGGATGTTAACAAATTGGTACACTACAGAAATGAGACTTCATAGGTTCAGGAATTTGAGAGCGGAACAACAGATGGGGAAACTCGAACACCTTCCAAAAAGGGATGCGGCTGTGTTGAAGAGACAATTATTTCATTTACAAACATATATGGGTGGAATTAAATATATGGAGGGGTTGCCTGATATTGTAATCATCGTTGATCAGCAAGAAGAATATATGGCTCTTCGCGAATGTATTGCTTTGGGAATTCCAACGATTTGTTTTATCGATACAAATTGTGACCCCGATCTCGCGGATATTTCGATTCCGTCCAATGATGATACTACAGCTTCAATCCGATTAGTTCTTAACAAATTAGTATTCGCAATTTGTGAAGGTCGTTTTAGCTTTATACGAAATCCTTGAGTATACTAAACGAATATATATCTATTATCTATATAACTAACTATATAATATATTATAAATGTAAAGAAAAAAAAAAGATAGAATTACTATATCTTGAATCGAAAAAATAATCTGATTCACATAGTCAAGTTAAGAAAGAGGCAGTTGAATCAAAATAATTCTTTTTAAAGTTTGATTTTTGTTCAATATGGATGTTCTATTATGTTCCACCAATACCCTAACCAATACCCTAAAGGAGGGGTTATACAATATATCTGATGTGGAAGTAGGCCAACATTTCTATTGGCAAATAGTAGGTTTTCAAGTCCATGCTCAAGTACTTATTACTTCTTGGGTTGTCATTGCTATCTTATTAGTTTCAGCCACTTTAGCTGTTCGAAATCCACAAACCATTCCCACTGCCGATCAGAATTTTTTCGAATATATCCTTGAATTCATTCGAGACGTGAGTAAAACTCAAATTGGCGAAGGATATGGCCCTTGGGTTCCCTTTATTGGAACTATGTTTCTATTTATTTTTGTTTCGAATTGGTCGGGGGCTCTTTTACCTTGGAAAATCATAAAGTTACCTCATGGAGAGTTAGCTGCGCCCACGAATGATATAAATACTACTGTTGCTTTAGCTTTACTCACCTCATTGGTATATTTCTATGCGGGTCTTACAAAAAAAGGATTGGGTTATTTCAGTAAATACATTCAGCCAACTCTAATCCTTTTACCTATTAATATTTTAGAAGATTTCACAAAACCCCTCTCACTTAGTTTTAGACTTTTTGGCAATATATTAGCTGATGAATTAGTAGTTGTTGTTCTTGTTTCTTTAGTACCTTCAGTGATTCCTATACCTGTTATGTTCCTTGGATTATTTACAAGTGGTATTCAAGCTCTTATTTTTTCAACTTTAGCTGCGGCTTATATAGGCGAATCACTAGAGGGCCATCATTAGAGATTTCGAAAATAAAGAGATTGAAAAAAAAAATTTCCACTTAAGCCAATCAACTCTTGTGAATGTATGTAATGTATATGTGATAGTAGGTCTTGACTATATATTATAAATTTACTGAATACTTTATACGGGTACTTCATTAGAAGTCTTTCCTTTTTGTAAGAATAAGAAAAATAGATAAGATTTATAGAGTGATTCGAAAGTCATATGAATTCACAAAAAAAGAACCGTGGATAGAAACGAAAAAGGAAATATCTAAGTAGTTCTTATTTCGTCAATTCGGAAATTCTGAGTTACTTCAACTGGCTAGATAAATCTTCTTAGCGATGGAATAATGAATTGGTTGATTGTATGTATCATTAACTATTTTTTTTGCGAGGAATTTTTCATGAATCCACTGATTTCTGCTGCTTCCGTTATTGCTGCCGGATTGGCTGTAGGGCTTTCTTCTATTGGACCCGGAGTGGGTCAAGGTACCGCTGCGGGCCAAGCTGTAGAGGGGATCGCAAGACAGCCCGAAGCAGAAGGTAAGATACGAGGTACTTTATTACTTAGTCTGGCTTTTATGGAAGCTTTAACAATTTATGGATTGGTTGTAGCATTAGCGCTTTTATTTGCGAATCCTTTTGTTTAATACTAGAAATACAAAAATCTACAAAAAAACTGAATTTTATGAGTTACTGACCCATATTTTCTTTTTATATTTATTCGTTGATAAAAAAACGAATCCATGGAAAGGACCGATTTGAGGATGTACAATTTTCATACCAACTTATTTTTGTCCCTCTCGTTCTTAGTCCAACGGAAACTTTTTATTTTAGAAGTATCATTTGTATTTAGACATAAAAACGAAATATTAAATAAAAAGTGAAGGTTAGAACTATTTCTATTTTTTTAGTTTATCTAGTAAGTAAGAGGAGATCATATGAAAAATATAAGCAATTCGTTCGTTTCTTTAAGTCACTGGCCATTTGCCGGGGGTTTCGGGTTTAATACCGATATTTTAGCAACAAATCCAATAAATCTAAGTGTAGTATTTGGTGTATTGATTTTTTTTGGAAAGAGAGTGTGTGCGAGTTGTTTATTTCAAGAATAGGCTGTATTCAACCAGCTGCACATTATAATTAGGAAAGCACGGTGCATGATCTCGCGAATTACTTCTGAATAAATTGATAAATATCAATAATAGTATGGAAGAACCATAGCATTTCGTGATTGATTGGTAAATTGACTTTGCTTCGATTCTCTATCAATCAATACAATAAGCTGAAACTATTAACATGGTTAAAGCTGAGCTATTTGAAGTGAAGATGCGGCATAGTACTCTTTCCTATTCCTAATAGTATTTTTTCTACTATGTATGTTAATACTTAATACATAAATGGTTTCAAAACGAATCGTTGGAATTTTGTTCGATATAGAACACTCATGTCGATAAAATAACTTTAACCGCTTATTGGAATATTGGATAAAATTGGAAACTAAGAGGTATGTCAACTCCTTATTTGTTTTATTTGATACACTGTTGGATCAATGACCTAATATGATTATATAATCAATAATATATATATAGGAATTTTTGGATTGGAAGAAAAAAAAAAGAAACAACTTTGCTGAGCTGATAATTACATATTTTTCAGAAGAGTCCTTTTCGATCTTTTTTTAATATGAATAAACAGATAAGAAGGGATAGGCTCATTTTAATAAATAAAAAAGATATGGGAATTCTCCATTAAGTAATTGAGCATGAGAGCCAAATGAATTGAAAGATTCATGTTTGGTTCGGGAGGGGATTATGGAAGTTTTTGAAATGAATAGAAAAAAAAGATAGTCCACTTTTATTAAATGATTTATTAGATAATCGAAAACAGAGGATTTTGAATACTATTCGAAATTCAGACAAAATACGCGAAGAGGCTATCGAACCATTGGAAAAAGCCAAGTATTATTTACGGAAAGTGGAAATGGAAGCAGATCAGTTTCGAGTGAATGGATACTCTGAGATCGAACGAGAAAAGTTGAATTTGATTAATTCAACTTATGAAACTTTGAAACAATTAGAAAATTACAAAAATGAAACTATTTCTTTTGAACAACAAAGGGTGATTAATCAAGTCCAACAACACGTTTTCCAACAAGCTTTACAAGGGGCGTTCAGAATTCTAAATAATAGTTTGAACAACGAGTTACATTTACGTACTATCAGTGCTAACATTGACATGTTTGGGGTAATGAAAGAAATAATAGGTTAGTACTTTACTTATTGTTAGGCATGGAATTCTTTTTTTTTTATTTTACAATTACAAAAAAATTTAAATTCATGGTAAGCGTTCGAGCCGACGAAATTCGTAATATTATTCGGGAGCGTATTGAGCAATATACTAGGGAAGTAAAGATTGTAACTACTGGTACCGTACTTCAAGTCGGTGATGGCATTGCTCGTATTCATGGCCTTGATGAAGTCATGGCAGGTGAATTAGTAGAATTTGAAGAGGATACAATGGGTATTGCACTGAATTTGGAATCAAATAATGTTGGTGTTGTATTAATGGGTGATGGTTTGATGATACAAGAGGGAAGTTCTGTAAAAGCAACAGGAAGAATTGCTCAAATACCAGTGAGTGAGGCTTATTTAGGTCGTGTTATAAATGCCCTAGCTAAACCTATTGATGGTAGAAGTGAAATTTCGGCTTCTGAGTCTAGGTTAATTGAATCTCCCGCCCCGGGTATTATTTCGAGACGTTCTGTATATGAACCCCTTCAAACAGGGCTTATTGCTATTGATTCAATGATTCCGATAGGCCGCGGTCAGCGAGAATTAATTATTGGAGACAGACAGACCGGTAAAACGGCAGTAGCTACAGATACGGTTCTCAATCAACAGGGGCAAAATGTAATATGTGTTTATGTAGCTATTGGTCAAAAAGCATCTTCTGTGGCTCAAGTAGTGACTAATTTTCGAGCAGGGGGGGCAATGGAATACACTATTGTAGTAGCCGAAACGGCGGACTCCCCCGCTACATTACAATACCTCGCCCCTTATACAGGAGCATCTCTGGCGGAATTTTTTATGTACCGTGAACAACACACTTTAATCATTTATGATGATCTTTATAAACAAGCGCAAGCGTATCGTCAAATGTCTCTTTTATTACGAAGACCGCCCGGTCGAGAGGCTTATCCAGGAGATGTTTTTTATTTGCATTCGCGCCTTTTGGAAAGAGCCGCAAAATCAAGTTCTTATTTAGGCGAAGGAAGTATGACCGCTTTACCGATAGTGGAGACTCAATCGGGCGATGTTTCAGCTTATATTCCTACTAATGTCATTTCTATTACAGATGGACAAATCTTCTTATCCGCTGATCTATTTAATGCTGGAATCAGACCCGCTATTAATGTGGGTATTTCTGTTTCGAGAGTAGGATCCGCGGCTCAAATTAAAGCCATGAAACAAGTAGCTGGCAAATCAAAATTGGAACTGGCACAATTCGCAGAATTAGAAGCCTTTGCACAATTCACTTCTGATCTCGATAAAGCCACTCAGAATCAATTGGCAAGGGGTCAACGATTACGTGAATTGCTCAAACAATCCCAATCCGCCCCTCTTACCGTGGAAGAACAGATAATGACTATTTATACTGGAATAAACGGTTATCTTGATTCATTAGAAATTGGTCAAGTAAGGAAATTTCTCCTTGAGTTACGTATCTATTTTAAAACGAACAAATCTCAGCTACAAGAAAGAATATCTTCTACTAAGACATTTACTGAGGAAGCAGAACTGTTTTTAAAAGAAGCTATTCAAGAACAGTTAGAACGCTTTATATTTCAGGAAACAAATAACAAATCAAGAAATTGATCACTCATAAATTAATTTTGTATACTTAAATTTATTCAAATTTCTATTAACTAGTAATTAAATGTTAAAATTTGAATACTATGAATATTTATTTACTAAGAGAATTAAAAGTATTAAATTTAAATAATAAGAGAATCAATCATAAAAAAGATAAGAAATCTACGAGTAAGATAAGTAAAAGTAAGCTTACATAAACCTTTATGGAAATAAATTGCGTCCAATAGGATTTGAACCTATACTAAAGGTTTAGAAGACCTTTGTCCTATCCATTAGACAATGGACGCTTCATTCCGATTTTTTTATTATTCTTTTTACAAAGATATGAAAGTACAATTTCGAAAAAAATCGAATCGGATTGGTAGTATATTCAGTATTATTTTATTTTTTGATTGAATATAAAACTAAATATTGTATATAGTAATATAAGAAGAATTAAGTATAAAAATAGAAAAAAAAAATGGAATTTTATTGTTGTTACTTCAATAACAAACATTTTTTTTTTAATCATCAAACCACCTTTTTATGATTCATTGGGATAAAAGGCAGCCCGGATAGAGGTATGGTAAGTAGGTATGGACCTATTACCTATCTATCCGGGCTGTATTGCTGATAAAAGTCGTGATAACAGTATAATAAAGATTTAATCAATAGCCTTTCAATTCAATCTCTATATATAAATAATTCTAATATATAGTAATTTTTTTGTTTTAATTTTTTTTGGAGAGATGGCTGAGTGGGCTAAAGCGGCGGATTGCTAATCCGTTGTACGAGTTATGCGTACCGGGGGTTCGAATCCCTCTCTTTCCCATTTTGTTATTGATATTATCTTTTTATTTACAATTTATCGAAAAGATTAATATTAAACGTGTAAAAAATAAGGGATTTTTTATTCTTCACGGCCAGGATTACGTACTGGATCATTAGACAAAAATCCGAAGATGAAGAGAGAAACAAAGAATATCACTACTGTGTAAACAAACAGTTTAAGAGTAAGCATTACCCAATCTCCATGATTGTTATTTTGTCAAAAAAAGAAGGGGGGAATATATTCTCCATTTTTATATCACATATATTTGTTTGATACTATGAAATAAAGCGATGTTTCTATAAATAAAAAATAAAATGATCTGAAATGAACTTGTAATGTAATAAATAAGAATCTTTTATGAATATTAATTAGTTGATTCTAACCTTATCTCCTTAACAACTAACTATATATAATATATAGAGAATATATATAATCAATAATACATAGGGTCTGTTATTGGAAAAAGGTCCCCAGAACGGAGTTCTCGTGTCTATCCACGAATTTCAATGTTTGAATCTAGGATTTATATTGTAAGACTTATCTGATCTTATCAATTGTTATCATTTTTTTTAGTACATTATGAAATTAAAGACCTCATCGAAAACTTAGAGCGGCTTGCCAAACAAATGCTAAGAGAAAAAAGAATACAGGTATGACTGGCATAACATCTACGATTGGATTTAAAAAAGCGTAGGCCTCGGGCAATTTTGAAAAGAAAAAAAGACTTGAATAAAGAGTAAAATTAAGACCGATCAAACTAAAGATATTAAATGTAACAACCATTTTTTCATGAAGATAATTGAATTTTTATTGAGTTTTTAATATACAAAAAAAAAAGAATCATTTTATTTTTGTAGATTTACCCAATCAAATCAAAAAAAAACTTCTATTCTCTTATCCTTTGATAATAGAATAAATTATACTTTCACATACTATTTTAATTCAATTATATGTAATGATCAATGAATTGGGTTTTATTCGATATTTAGACATGTTAAAATCCTAGCAACACCAGAATTGATAAGTAATCAATACCAATATTAGTTTTCTTAGTGTTGAATAGAAATAGAATTGGGGCGTAGTCAAGTGGTAAGGCAACGGGTTTTGGTCCCGCTATTCGGAGGTTCGAGCCCTTCCGTCCCAGAACATACCTGTTTTATCAGAATAAACGTTTTTGTGAACGAATCTGAATTATTTTTTATTTCATATCCATAATATAATGTATATACGTGTGTGTGTATGTGATATTGATAAACCCCCCTTCTTTTTTTGACAAAATAACAAGAGCGATTTCGTTTAAAAAATAAAATATTTAGAATCATCTTGTTATCATAGAATGTAATGAATATAAACCGATTGGGTGGAAAAACAGAGGATCGAGTCCGTTTATCACGAGGTATATATCTTTTTATTACTATTTTTTTAGTATAAATAAAGATAAAATAAGAATTATGAATAATAAGAAAACACAAACACTCTATAGTATTATTTAGTTTAGTATTATTTGATAACCCAAATTTGACTTTGGTTCAAATAAACTTTTAAAAATGGAAGAATTAAAAACAAAATTAGACCGAGAGCGAATTCGGAAACAGGACTTGGATTTGTTATATCCACTTTTTTTCCAGGAGTATATTTATGCACTTACTCATAATCGTAGTTTCAATCGATCAAGTTTGTTCGCAAATGTAGGTTATGACAAAAAGGTTAGGTTACTAATTGTGAAACGCTTAATTACTCGAATGTATCACCAGAATTATTTTCTTATTTCTACTTATGATTATAACCAAAATTCTTTTTTGGGGCACAACAAACTTTTTTTTTGTCAAATCATATCGAGTAAGTTAGCAGTTATTGTAGAAATTAAACTTTTCCTAGGCGTAGTATCTTCTCTTGAAGATAAGAAAATAGACGAATCTAAAAATTTACGATCAATTCATTCCATATTTCCCTTTTTAGAAGATCAATTCTCCCGTTTAAATTATGTTTCAAAGATACTAATACCTTATCCTGTTCATCTGGAAATATTGGTTTTAATTCTTCGTTGTTGGGTGAAAGATGCTTCTTCTTTACATTTGTTACGATTCGTTTTCCACGAGAATCGTAATTGGAACCTTTTATTTTTTCAAAATAAATATATTTCCAACCTTTCAAAAAGAAATCAGAGATTCTTTTTATTCTTATATAATTCTCATGTCTGTGAATACGAATATATTTTTGTTTTTTTACGTAACCAATCCTATCATTTACAATCAACATTTTTTGGAACCTTTTTTGAGCGAACTATTTTCTATGGAAAAATAAAAAAAGAGTATCTTGTCAATGTCTTTACTAAAGATTTTCAAGCCATATCATGTATGTTCAAAGATATTTTTTGGCATTATGTTAGGTATCAAGGAAAATCTATTATGGCTTCAAAATGGACGTTTTTTATTATTAATAAATGGAACTATTACCTTGCTCTCTTTTGTAAATGTCGTTTTTATGTGTGGTATCAATCAAAAAGGAGAAAAACATTATCCAAGCATTTCTTTTACTTTCTAGGTTATCTTTTAAGTGCAAATATACGATTCAACACTTCGTTGGCGCGAAGTCAAATGATAGAAAATTCATTTCTAATAAATAATATTATTAAGACGTTTGATACCACAGTTCCAATTATACCTTTGGTTGGACCATTGGTTAAAGCGAAAGTTGGTGACGTCTTAGGTCACACCATTAGTAAGTTGATATCGGCCGATTTATCAGATTATGATATTATTGACTTATTTTGGCATATATGCAGAAATCTTTCTCATTATTACAGCGGAGCTTCAAAAAAAAAGAGTTTGTATCATATAAAGTATATACTTCGACTTTCTTGTACTAGAACTTTAGCTCGTAAACACAAAAGCGCTTTACGTGCTTTTTTGAAAAGATTAGGTCCAGAAGTTTTGGAAGAATTTTTGATGGAGGAGGAGCAAGTTCTTTCGTTGATCTTCTCAAGGTATTCTTTTCCTTCGCAGAGATTGTCTAGAGAAGGTCGTATTTGGTATTTGGATATTTATTATTTGTATCATCTAGTCAATCATGAATGATTGGTTATAAAATCATGGAACTGAAATTTATCCCTAAATGATAACAAAAAGTTCGATTATGAAACGTTTATTAAGAGTTGAATCAATTGAGTTTATTTATACTTAGAGGTTCCGACATTGAAGACAGTATAAAGTTATACATAGGGAAGCCGTGTTCAATGAAAAAAAAAGAAAGCGCGGTTTAGCGAGGGAGTTATTATTTATCTTATTTCAATTTTCGAAAACAAGGAAATTATCTACTCCATCAGGTTCCGGGTTCAAGTCCCGGATAACCCATTCTAAGAATTATATGGAAATTATATTCCATTCGTATTTTTGTAGTTATTTATAAAAAATGATGATGGGGGAAGGGTAGATAAAAGATAACTAGTAATGGAGGATATATTGGTTGACAAATATATATACGTTATGGTATACTGTTGAATAACAAGCTTTTCATTCTTTTAATAATTTGATATTTATATTATTAATATTTAAAAAACAAAATAGAGAATTTTCGTGCTTGGGAGTCTCTGATGATTAAATAAACCAATATTTTACCATGACTGCAATTTTAGAGAGACGCACAAGTGAAAGCCTGTGGGGCCGTTTCTGTAACTGGATAACCAGCACTGAAAACCGCCTTTACATTGGATGGTTTGGTGTTTTGATGATCCCTACCTTATTGACTGCAACTTCTGTATTTATTATTGCCTTCATTGCTGCTCCTCCGGTAGATATTGATGGTATCCGTGAACCTGTTTCCGGATCTTTACTTTATGGAAACAATATTATATCTGGTGCTATTATTCCTACGTCTGCAGCTATAGGTTTACATTTTTACCCAATCTGGGAAGCTGCATCTGTTGATGAGTGGTTATACAACGGGGGTCCTTATGAGCTAATTGTTTTACACTTTTTACTTGGTGTAGCTTGTTACATGGGCCGTGAGTGGGAACTTAGTTTCCGTCTGGGTATGCGTCCTTGGATTGCTGTTGCATATTCAGCCCCTGTTGTCGCTGCGACTGCTGTTTTCTTGATTTATCCAATTGGTCAAGGAAGTTTTTCTGATGGTATGCCTCTCGGAATTTCTGGTACTTTTAACTTCATGATTGTATTCCAGGCTGAGCACAACATTCTTATGCACCCTTTTCATATGTTAGGTGTAGCTGGTGTATTCGGCGGTTCTCTATTCAGTGCTATGCATGGTTCTTTGGTAACCTCTAGTTTGATCAGGGAAACTACCGAAAATCAATCGGCTAATGTGGGTTACAGATTCGGTCAAGAAGAAGAAACTTATAATATTGTAGCAGCTCATGGTTATTTTGGACGATTAATTTTCCAATATGCTAGTTTCAACAACTCTCGTTCTTTACATTTCTTTTTAGCGGCTTGGCCTGTAGTAGGTATCTGGTTCACAGCCTTAGGTATCAGCACCATGGCTTTCAACTTAAACGGTTTCAATTTCAACCAATCCGTAGTTGATAGTCAAGGTCGTGTGATTAATACCTGGGCCGATATCATTAACCGTGCTAACCTTGGTATGGAAGTTATGCATGAACGTAATGCTCATAATTTTCCTTTAGATTTAGCTGTTGTTCAAGTTCCATCTACAAATGGATAATATTCTTTCCTGGTGTATATGAGTTCTTGAAAGTAAAGGAGCAATACGTTTTTTCTTGTGGTTAATATTGCTCCTTTACTTTATAGGTTATTTGAATCTATCTCTTAGCATATTGATTGAATCGTTCGTTGTTTCTTATTTTTACAAAGATTTGATATTTTAAATGAAAGGGTGGATGTAGCCAAGTGGATCAAGGCAGTGGATTGTGAATCCAC